TTATTTGAAATGGTAGAATCACAGCCTTCACTGCATTATGTTTGTGATTTTTATTTAAATATAGCTGATCAGATTTTATCACAACCAGAAGGAATTGTACCAAAAGAAGTTCCAGATAGAGAATTATTTAGTTTACTATCTGATTTTTATTTAAACCCTATTGATAAAACTAAAAAGAAAAAAGAAAATAAAACAAAAGATAAAGAAAATTCAGCCGATTTTACATGGTTATGATTTAAAATTTCATTTATTTAGTTTATTAGTTAAGGAATTATATCTATGTCAAATAAAATATCTGAAATTCTCACTTTTGAATGCGAAACAGGTAATTATCACACTTTTTGTCCTATTAGTTGTGTAGCGTGGCTATATCAAAAAATTGAAGATAGCTTTTTTTTAGTAGTAGGTACAAAAACCTGTGGTTATTTTTTACAAAATGCGTTAGGAGTTATGATTTTTGCAGAACCTCGCTATGCTATGGCAGAATTAGAAGAAGGAGATATTTCAGCTCAATTAAATGATTACAAAGAATTAAAAAGACTTTGTCTTCAGATAAAAAAAGATCGAAATCCAAGTGTTATTATATGGATTGGTACTTGTACTACAGAAATAATAAAAATGGATTTAGAGGGCATGGCACCTAAATTAGAAAATGAACTGGGTATACCAATTGTTGTTGCAAGAGCAAACGGATTGGATTATGCATTTACTCAAGGAGAGGATACTGTTTTAGCTGCTATGGCACATCGTTGTCCAGAACAAAATACATTAGTTGATAACAAAAAAGTGATACAACAAGATTCAACTATTCAAGACTTTTTTTCTTTCCTTTCTCTTGAAAAAAAAGACGAAACAACAAATAACTCTTCAATAAAATCAAAGAAACACCCTCCATTAGTTCTTTTTGGCTCTTTACCTTCTACTGTAGCTTCTCAACTTAGTTCAGAATTAAAACGTCAATCTGTTCAAGTTTCTGGTTGGTTACCAACCCAAAGATATACAGATCTTCCGTCATTAGGAGATCAAGTTTATGTATGTGGTGTTAATCCATTTTTAAGTCGTACAGCTACTACTTTAATGAGACGTCGTAAATGTAAACTAATAGGAGCACCTTTTCCTATTGGCCCTGATGGAACACGTGCTTGGATTGAAAAAATTTGTTCCGTTTTTAATATTAAAACCAAAGATTTAGAACAAAGAGAGCAACAAATATGGGAAAATTTAAAAGATTACTTAGATTTAATACGAGGAAAATCTGTATTTTTTATGGGAGATAATCTTTTAGAAATATCTTTAGCTAGATTTTTAATTCGTTGTGGAATGATTGTTTATGAAATTGGTATTCCATATTTAGATAAACGATATCAAGCAGCTGAATTACTGTTTTTACAAAATACTTGTAAAAATATGGGTATACCTATGCCACGCATTGTTGAAAAACCTGATAATTATAATCAAATACAGCGTATGCGCGAATTACAACCTGATTTAGCAATTACTGGTATGGCTCATGCAAATCCTTTAGAAGCAAGAGGAATTAATACAAAATGGTCTGTTGAATTTACTTTTGCTCAAATTCACGGTTTTACAAATGCAAGAGATGTTCTAGAACTTGTTACTCGTCCTTTACGACGTAACAATAATTTAGAGAATTTAGGTTGGAACGATTTAACAAAAAAAGAAAAACAAATAAAATTTAATTAAATATTTATTTGTAATAAATTATTCAAAATAAAAGATTATGAAATTTAATAAAAAAAATTTACTAAATTTCATAATCTTTTATTTTTTTTATATCTATCAAAAGTAATTTAACTTTTTTATTTTATCCTACTTCTATGCTTTTAAAGAAGAAAGTATTTTATTATGATAACAAACACTCCCTTACAGTTTTCTGTACTCTGGGCTTCAATATTATCATGGATAAATATTTCAAGTCCGTTGATTTTATTTGGACTATATTATGGATTTCTTACAACACTGCCTATTGGCCCTTCTCAAATTTTATCTATACGAGCTTTTCTTTTAGAAGGAAATCTTAGTGGTACTGTGGCTCTAAGTGGTTTAATTTTAGGACAATTAATAATATTTTTATCAATATATTATTCGCCTCTTTATACACTTTTACTCAAACCTCATACAATAACTTTATTAGTTCTACCATATCTTTTATTTTATTGGTATCGAATTAAAGACCTTTTAGATTATCAATCTTTGCGCCCTATTAATTCAATTAAAGACTTTCGAACTTATAAAATATTTTTTGATAGTTTTATTTTTCAATTATTAAATCCTGTTCTTTTACCAAGCCCTATATTAGTCAGATTAATTAATCTTTTTTTTTTTCGTTACAGTAATAACTTTTTATTTGTTTTAAGCTGCTTTTTTGGCTGGTTAAGTGGTCATCTTTTTTTCTTTAATTTTATTAAATTTCTTTTAATTCGAATAGAAAAAGATTCACCTATACTTTATCTTTTGGTCAAACGAATAATTTATCGAACATTTAGTATTTTTGTTTTAGCTTGTATTTTATTGTATTTAGGCAGAGCTCCAGTACCTTTCTTTACTAAAAAATTAAATGATGAACTTCAATTTAATAAATCTGGTTTTTTATGGTTAAATAAATCTTGGCCTACTTTCTTTTTTGACTATTCTCGATGGAATCGTCCATTCCGCTATATTGAAAATAACCGATTTACTAATAAAAGTCCTGTAAAAAAAAGTGTTTCTCAATATTTTTTTAATATATCTTTAAGTAATGGAAAACAAAAAATATCTTTTACAGCTTTACCAAGTTTATCCATTTTTGAAAAAGATTTGAAAACTTATTTAAATATTTCTACAAATAATAATAATTTCTATAAGAATTGGCTTGATATTAAAAACGAAAGAAAAAATAATTTACTTTATGAATTAGAAAATAGAATTCAAGCTTTAGATAATGATTTAGTAATAAAAGAAGTTATAGAAAAAAAAACTAGTTTATCTAATAATGAAGGAATTAATTTAACAAAAATTAACGATCCTTTTTTAAATGGATCGTTCCGAGGAAAAACTATAATAACAAGATCACCCTGGCTTTTAAAAGAAAATTTTTATAAATTAAAAAAAAATAGAAAAATAGTATATTTAAAAGAAAATAAACTTAAAATTTGGATTTCTAATCGTTGGAGAGAATTAAAACGAAAAAATTTACCATTACCTTGGGAACCGCTAAACAAAAAAGCTCGTCGCAGTTTGGTTTTACTTATTCAAGGATCAAAAAATAAAAAACTTAAAAAAAAATTACAGCAAATTCATTTTTCCGAAGAACAAGCACTTATTACTAAACAAACTAATATTTCTGATTTAACTGAAAAATTAGAAAATAAAAATATTTTAAATAAAAAATTTACTAAAACATCTCATTTTAATTCGGAACTTGTTTTAAATTTATTTCCTCGACAAAGAACGGTTTATTTTAAAGAATTAGAATACGAAAAATGGCAAATATTAGTACGTTCTTGGAAAAACTTATTGTCAGTTAATTCTATTAATTCTATTCAACTAAACAAATTCATTTTGTTATTAAAAAAATTATTTACTTTTCATACAAAATTTGCACTTCAAGAAATTTCAAAAGAATTACCACGATGGACTTCCAAATTACGAAATGATAAGTTTGATGTTATAGCTATTGGAATTACTGATATTCGTCAAAGAAAAGTAAAAAATTTAGGATATCTTATAAAAGGAAAAGAAAAAAGAAGAAAAATTGTAAGACGCTTTTCACAACAATCAGATTTTCGTCGGAGATTAGTAAAAGGTTCTATGCGCTCTAGAAGACGTAAAACTTTAATATGGAAAATTTTACAACTTAAAACACATTCTCCGTTTTTTTTAAGAATAAATGAAAAACATATTCCATTTGAAATTTCATTAAATAAATTAAATTTAATTGACGTTAAACATATTTTTAAAAATCCTGTAGAAAAACAAAAAAAAATAGCGCTTTTTCCAACTAAAAATAATGTTACTTTAAAAAAAAAAACAAAAGCAGATCGTCTTGCAATAGCAAATAGGTGGGATTTCCCTTTAGCTCAATGGGGAAGAAGTTGGTTGTTACTTATTCAGTCATATTTTAGAAAATATTTAATATTACCTATATTAATAATATCTAAAAATATTATTCGTTTATTCTTATTTCAAACTCCTGAATGGAGTGAAGATTGGAATGATTGGAATAAAGAAATGTACATAAAATGTACTTATGATGGTATTGAAGTTTCAGAAAAAGCATTGCCAGAACAATGGCTTAGAGATGGTCTTCAAATAAAAATTATATATCCTTTTATTTTAAAAGCATGGCATAATCCTCAACTTGAAACAAATATAAAAAAAAATTTAAACGATTTAATAAATACGAATGATAATTTTTCTACAAATATTAAAAAGAAAAAAATTAAGTATAGTTATTTAACAGCTTGGGGTTTTGAAACAAATGCACCATTCGGAGATATAAAAAAAAAACCTTCGTTTTGGAAACCTATTCGTAAAGAATTAAAACAAAAATGGAAAAAAAATATTTTATTAAATTTTAATAAAATTTATTCTAAATTTTCTTTAGTAAAAAAAAAAATTACTAATAATTCTAATAATTCTATTAATAATAAATCAAAAGATTTAGTAAAAGAAAATATTAAAATTAATAATAATTTGAAATTTAATTTAACTAATAAAAATTACAATAAAAAGTTACCAGAGCCAATTCCATTTAAATTTAGCCAAACTATTTTATCTGAAAATCAAATTAAAAATAAATATAAAATTTCAACCAATATACAAAAATTAGAAAATTTAAAATTTTTAAAAAAATCTAAAATTGAAAAAATAACTAAAAAAATTGATTTTGATAAAATAGAATTTTTTAATAAATTAAATAATAATAACAAAGCTTATTTCACTAATAAACAAAAAAATTTTGAAAATAAACAAAAACTTATAAAATATTATAAAAAAAATATTTCATTAGTAAACAAATGGCCGTATTTTTTCAAATTAAATTCTAATAAAATAAATAAATTTTTTTTTCAATTTTATATTAATGTTATTCGATTTAATATTAATTTAATAAGTAAAATCCAACAAAACTTAAATTTAATCAAAAATACAAAAATTTGGAATCCTTTAAAAATTTCTCAAATTAATCAGAAAACATATAAAATTAATTATAAATATTCAAATGATTTTGATGAAAAAGTACAAAGTTTAAAAATTAATGTTAATCAAGAAAAGATTTTCTTAATGTCTCAAGCATATTTATTTCATAAAATTTGGCAAATAGAAACAACAAATAATAGATATGATTTTAAATATTTACTGAAAAATTGGACATCAAATTCAGTTATTAAAAAAAAAATAAACCGAAATTTGAAAAAAATGGATCTTAAATTTTTAAAAGAACAAAATTGGAAAAATTGGTTACAAAATTTTAATCAATATAATTTATCTTCCCAAGTATGGTACAAAATAGCACCACAAAAATGGAGAAATCAAATTAATTATCAATGGAAAGAAAAAAAACAAAATAATTTAAAATTTTCGGAAAAAGAAACAAAAGCTTTAAGTTTATCTAAAGAAAAAACGTTTTTTTACAAATTATTTATAGATTCTTTATTAGAGCAAAATAGAAAAATAAGTAAAAGATATAAATATAACTATTTATGCTATAGTTATCTTGATTTAAAAAAACAACCAAATTTTATAGGATCAACAAAAAAGAAAAAAGAAAGTTTATTTAATAATGAAATTTTAGAAATATCTAAAAATCAAATAAATAATAATTATAAAAAAGATATTTCTCTAAAATCTAATTTAATTTTATGGCTAATTCCAACACTTGCAGAAAAAAAATATATAAATAAATTTGAAACAATAAATAGAAATAGCATTTCTTTACTAAAAGAAAAAAATAAAAAGAATAATCGAAATAAAAAAACTATTCGAGAAAGAGAACGCCATGAAACTATTCGTCAATGGAAATGGAAATCAAAAAATATAGAAAAAAAATTCAAAGAATTAGGAGATATGGCTTCTCTTATGACTTTTATGCAAGATCAAGAAAATAGTGTTTCCCTTTCTGCTAAAATGCGTGAAAACTTAGATTTATTTCGTCTTTTATTTTGTAGAGATGTAGGCGTAAATAAATTAACAATTAATTCAGAACACCGTTTACCACGTATACTTGATGATCAAATTTTAATGTACAAAGTAATAAGTCTTTTTTTGAAATCAAAAAATAGATTTAAAAAAAATATAGATATAACAAACTTTAATTTATCTACATCACGTATAGATTTTTTTCAAAATAATAATAAAAACAATAATTTTAATTTAATTAATTTAGAAGATATTATGCTTTTAAAACATCGAAAAGAATTAAAAGTATTAAATCTTTTAGATTTAAAACAAAATACAAATCAAATTTTAGATTTTAATAAAGTAATTTTAAAAGAAAATAAAAGAAAACGAATTGAATTAAACAAAATTCAAAATAAAAATCAAAATTTAACAATTAAGCATTTTCTTTGGCCTAGTTTTCGATTAGAAGATTTAGCATGTGTTAATAGGTTTTGGTTTAATACAAGTAATGGAAGCCGGTTTACTATGCTAAGAATTCGTATATATACTTAATTTTTTTATAAAATATTTTAATTTTTTAATTAATTTTTTTCTTTATTGAGAAATTCTTGGTTATAACCAAAAATTTCTCATTATTTTAATTTTTTATAAATTTTTTTAAATTTTTAAGTTTTTATTTTTTTTTTTCTTTATAATAATAATAAAAATTATTAATTAACTATAATCTATTATTAATTATTTTTAAATAATATAATTTAGGAGCTATTATTTTTATGTCTAAAAAACTATTTATTGGATTATCTTTACTTTCAAAAGAACAAACAGGATCTGTAGAATTTCAAATATCTCATTTAACTAATAGAGTTTTAAAACTTACTGATCATTTAAAATTTCATAATAAAGATTATTCATCCCAAAGAGGCTTATGGAAAATATTAGGAAAACGTAAGCGTCTTTTAAGTTATCTATTAAAAACAAATTTAATAAGTTATGAAAGTTTAATAAATAAATTAAATATTCGTAAATTAAAAAATCGTTAATGTTTTTATTTTTAACTAGTTTCCTAAATGAATGAAAAGGAGCGTCATATATGACCATGCTTGCTACAAAAACAAAACCCATGATAGTAAGTATGGGTCCTCATCATCCATCAATGCATGGTGTTCTTCGACTTATAGTTACTTTGGATGGGGAAAATATTATTGATTGTGAACCCATACTGGGTTATTTGCACCGAGGTATGGAAAAAATTGCTGAAAATAGAACAATTGTTCAATATCTTCCATATGTTACGCGATGGGATTACTTAGCTACAATGTTTACAGAAGCTATAACTGTAAATGCACCGGAAAAATTAACAAATATTCAAGTTCCAAAAAGAGCTAGTTATATAAGAATTATTATGTTGGAATTAAGTCGCGTAGCTTCTCATTTGTTATGGCTTGGACCTTTTATGGCTGATATTGGTGCACAAACCCCTTTCTTTTATATTTTAAGAGAAAGAGAAATGGTATATGATTTATTTGAAGCGGCTACTGGTATGCGAATGATGCATAATTATTTTCGTATTGGAGGAGTTGCTGTAGATTTACCCTATGGTTGGATAGATAAATGTTTAGATTTTTGCGATTATTTTTTACCAAAAGTCAATGAATATGAAAGACTTATTACAAATAACCCTATTTTTTTAAAACGAGTAGAAGGGATAGGTATTATTGGAAAAGAAGAAGCAATCAATTGGGGTTTATCTGGACCTATGTTACGTGCTTCAGGAATTCAATGGGATCTTCGAAAAGTTGATCATTACGAGTGTTACGATGAATTAGATTGGCAAATACAATGGCAAAAAGAAGGAGATTCATTAGCTCGTTATTTAGTCCGAATTGGAGAAATGAAAGAGTCAATAAAAATAATTCAACAGGCTTTAAAATCAATTCCTGGAGGGCCTTATGAAAATTTAGAAGCTCGACGATTTCAGCGAGGAAAAAAATCAAAATGGAATAATTTTGAATATCAGTTTATTAGTAAAAAGCCTTCTCCTACTTTTAAATTACCTAAACAGGAACATTATATTAGAGTAGAAGCTCCTAAAGGAGAATTAGGTGTTTTTTTAATAGGAGATGATAGTGTTTTTCCTTGGAGATGGAAAATTCGTCCACCAGGTTTTATTAATTTGCAAATTCTTCCTCAATTAGTAAAAGGAATGAAATTAGCAGATATTATGACAATATTAGGTAGTATAGATATTATTATGGGAGAGGTTGATCGTTAAAATGGGTTTTAATACCAATCTTAAAGAACAAGTTATTACTTTTTTTTCTACTTTAAGCTTATCTAAAGATTTTTTTAATTTTATTTGGATTGCTTTTTCAATTCTTATTCTTTTATTAACAATTACAATAGGAGTACTAGTTTTGGTTTGGCTTGAAAGAAAGATATCGGCAGGAATACAGCAACGTATTGGACCTGAATATGCTGGTCCTTTAGGAATAATTCAAGCTTTAGCAGATGGCTTTAAGTTATTATTAAAAGAAGATATTATTCCCTCTAAAGGAGATAATTGGTTATTTAATATTGGACCAGCAATAGTTGTTATACCAGTATTTTTAAGTTATTTAGTAATTCCTTTTGGTCACAATATTATTTTAGCTGATCTTAGTATAGGTGTTTTTTTTTTGATTGCTATTTCTAGTATTGTTCCTCTTGGTCTTCTTATGGCAGGATATGGATCTAATAATAAATATTCATTTTTAGGTGGTCTTCGAGCTGCAGCTCAATCTATTAGTTATGAAATTCCATTAGCTTTATGTGTATTATCTATATCTCTACGTGTGATTCGTTAAAATAAATTTTAATTTTAGAAAATAAGTTTTTCTTATTTTAACTAAAAAAAACTAAATAGTCATATGGGTAAAATAAAACAGCTTTTCAATCTGCAGTAACAAAATTTAGTCCCATCCTCTATATACAAGAGTGAAAGCATGCAAAACAAATAAAAAAAGGTACCCCAGGTTACAATTTAATTATTAAGCCTGATAGCGGGAGCAAAAGAAAATACAGATGGATTTATACCATATGTAAAATCGAGCAAAAATAAATGGTTAGAAACACAAAAATACGTAATAGATTAGTAAAAAAATAATTTTTATAGATAATAATATATATAATAAGGATTTAGCATTAGTAGAAATGCTCAAAAAGTATTTCCTTATCAAATCAATCTAAAGTATACACCCCCTATTTATTAAAACAATATGACTATTAGGAACGAAGTAATCCTTTTACAAATCTAAAGAAAAAAATATTATAATTTTTTTTTACTTAATTAATGCTATAAGGCTAAGATAGATTCAAAAGCATTTATTATGATAGCAAACGGAATCTCGTGGGTTAAATAAATAAAAAAAAATTATTAAAATAACCATTGCATTGAGGAGCCGTATGACGTTAAAGTTTCATGTACGGTTTTGAAATAGAGGTATTAACAGAAATGTTAAATCGACTATAATTATCTAATAGTTTAAGTACAGTTGATATTGTTGAAGCACAGGCAAAATACGGTTTTTTGGGATGGAATTTATGGCGTCAACCTATAGGTTTTTTAGTTTTTTTTATTGCCTCTTTAGCAGAATGTGAAAGATTACCCTTTGATTTACCGGAAGCGGAAGAAGAATTAGTTGCAGGTTATCAAACAGAATACTCAGGTATAAAATTTGGATTATTTTATGTTGCTTCTTATTTAAATTTATTAGCTTCTTCATTATTTGTAACAATTCTTTATTTAGGTGGATGGCATTTTTCAATTCCATTTTTATTAAATTCTAATTACTTAGAGTGGAATTTTAGCAATGGAAGTAATCCAGTTATTAGCATAATAATAGGAATTATTATTGTATTAATTAAATCTTATTTATTTTCATTTATTGCTATTATGATAAGATGGACTTTACCTAGAGTAAGAATTGATCAATTATTGGATCTGGGATGGAAATTTCTTTTACCTATTGCGCTAGGTAATTTATTATTAACGGCGTCTTTTCAAGCTTTTTTATTCTAAAAAATAAAAAAAAAATATATATATAAGGATATCTATCATATGTTTACTATGGTAAATGGATTTCGAAACTATAGTGAACAAGCAATACAAGCTGCACGGTATATTGGTCAAGGTTTTATGGTAACCTTAGATCATATGAACCGGTTACCAATGACTATTCAATACCCTTATGAAAAGTTAATTCCATCTGAGCGTTTTCGTGGACGTATTCATTTTGAGTTTGACAAATGTATTGCCTGTGAAGTATGTGTTCGTGTATGTCCAATTAATTTACCCGTTGTTGATTGGGAATTAAAAAAAGATGTAAAAAAAAAACAATTGAAAAGTTATAGTATTGATTTTGGAGTTTGTATATTTTGCGGAAATTGTGTTGAATATTGTCCTACAAATTGTTTATCTATGACCGAAGAATATGAACTTTCAATTTATGATCGTCATGATTTAAATTATGATCAAATTGCTTTAGGACGATTACCTATTTCTGTAATTGAAGATTTTACAATTAAAACTATTTCAAATTTAAGTTATTTATCTAAAGGAAACATAGAAGGACATTCTAATTCAAGAAATGTTACAAATTTTTGAAATAGTAAAAAAAAATATCTATAAAGACATAAATTATTTTTTTTAGTTAGCAAATAAGAATATTAAAAAAGGATTTGAATTTATTGTGAATATAATTGAATTATTCGGGCCGCTTCAAGAAATTATTTTTTTTATTTTAGAAATAGGCATAATATTAGGAAGTTTAGGAGTAGTATTACTTAATAATATTGTATATTCAGCTTTTTTTTTAGGGCTAGTTTTTTTTTGTATATCTCTTTTATATTTTGCATTAAATGCGGATTTTGTAGCTGCTGCACAAATTCTAATTTATGTAGGAGCTGTAAATGTTTTAATTGTATTTGCTGTCATGTTAATTAATAAGCCACAGTCTTTAAAAATTTTTCCAGTTTGGACTGTAGGCGATAAAATTACGTTAGCTATTTGTTTAACTATTTTTTTTTTATTAGTAAATGTAATTTTCAATACTTCATGGTCTAATATTACTGTAATTATAGAATCAAGAGGTTTTTTAGAATCAGATTTTACACAAAATGTTCAACGTATTGGCTCTCTTTTATTAACCGAATATTTGCTTCCATTTGAACTTCTTTCTATCGTTCTTTTAGTTGCATTAATAGGCGCTATTGTTATAGCTCGTCGAGAAAATTTGATTGAAACAAATAAAAAAAAAGTTTTACAAATAAAAAAAAGTCCTATAATTTTTTAACTTTTTTCTGTTATAAGGAGTTGCTTTTAATGCTTGAACATATACTTAGTTTAGGTGCTTATTTATTTTGCATTGGTATTTTCGGATTAATTACAAGTCGAAACATGGTTCGAGCACTTATGTGTTTAGAGTTAATTTTTAATGCTGTTAATATCAATCTTATAACTTTCTGTAATTCTTTTGATACTCAACAAGCAAAAGGTGAAATTTTTGCTATTTTTATTATAGCGATTGCGGCTGCTGAAGCAGCTATTGGATTAGCTATTGTTTTAGCGATTTATCGTAATAAAAATTCAACTCGTATTGATCAATTTAATTTGTTAAAATGGTAATTGATTTATTGAATTAATAAAAAAATATATTATAGTTTTATATTATTTTTCAATTAATTCAATAAAGTTTTTAATTAAAAAAAAAATTATATAATAATACTATTATTATAATTTTACTAAATTTAAGGCTTTTAACAATATATTGGAGTTTAAAAAATTAATGGCACATTCAGTAAAAATTTATGATACATGTATTGGTTGTACTCAATGTGTAAGAGCTTGTCCTACTGATGTATTAGAAATGGTACCTTGGGATGGATGCAAAGCTAGTCAAATTGCTTCGGCTCCTAGAACAGAAGATTGTGTAGGCTGCAAAAGATGTGAATCTGCTTGCCCAACAGATTTTTTAAGTGTACGTGTTTATTTGGGAGCTGAAACTACTCGTAGTATGGGTCTAGCTTATTAACCAAGAAAAAAAAAATTTAAGTATTTTTTTGACCCATACTCAAAATTTTGAGTATGGGTTTTTTTTATTTTTTTTTTATTTAAAGTTTTTTTATTTTTATCATGAATAATTTTCCTTGGCTAACTACTATTGTTCTTTTGCCTGTATTTGCAGGCTGTGTAATTCCATTTTTCCCTAATAAAGGAAATAATCTTATTCGATGGTACACCTTAGGTGTTTGTTTATTAGAATTTCTTTTAATAACTTATGTGTTTTGTTATCATTTTAAGTTTGATGATCCAATTATTCAATTAAAAGAAGATTATAATTGGATTGGTTTTTTAGATTTTCATTGGAGATTAGGTATTGATGGACTTTCGATTGGACTTATTTTATTAACAGGTTTTATTACTACATTAGCTACTTTAGCTGCTTGGCCCGTTACTCGAAACCCACGATTATTTTATTTTTTAATGTTAGCAATGTATAGTGGTCAAGTAGGATTATTTGCATCTCAAGATATTTTACTTTTCTTTTTTATGTGGGAATTAGAATTAATTCCAGTTTATTTACTTTTATGTATCTGGGGAGGTAAAAGAAGATTATATGCTACTACAAAATTTATTTTATATACGGCTGGTAGTTCCATTTTTATTTTAATGGGAGCATTAACTATGGGATTTTATGGTTCTAATCAATTAACATTAGATTTACAAAATTTATCTAATAAATCATATCCTTTAGAATTAGAAATTCTATTATATTTAGGTTTTTTTATTGCCTATGCTGTAAAATTACCAATATTTCCTTTACATACTTGGTTACCAGATACTCATGGAGAAGCACATTATAGTACATGTATGCTTTTAGCTGGAATACTTTTAAAAATGGGAGGATATGGACTAATTCGAATTAATATGGAATTATTACCATATGCTCATTCTATTTTTGCACCATGGATAGTTGCAGTAGGAGCAATTCAAATTGTTTATGCAGCTCTTATATCTTTTAGTCAGCGTAATTTAAAACGAAGAATTGCTTATTCCTCAATATCACATATGGGTTTTGTACTTATTGGTATTGGTTCTATGACAGATATAGGTTTTAATGGTGCTATCTTACAAATGATTTCTCATGGATTAATTGGTGCTGCACTATTTTTCTTAGCTGGAATAACTTACGATCGAACACGTACTTTATTTTTGGATCAAATGGGAGGAACAGCTAATTATATGCCTAAAATATTTACTATGTTTAGTAGTTTTTCAATGGCATCATTAGCATTACCTGGCATGAGTGGATTTGTAGCAGAATTTTTAATTTTTTTAGGAATAGTTATTAGTAACAAATATTCATTTAATTTTAAAATACTTGTTACAATAATAGAAGCAATTGGAATAATTTTAACCCCTATTTACTTGTTATCAATGCTACGCCAAATGTTTTATGGATATAAGTTTTCTAAGTTTACCACTTTTTCTAATTCTAATATGGACGCAGGTCCACGTGAAATTTTCATTTTAGTTTGTTTAATCTTTCCTATTATAGGTATTGGTCTTTATCCTAATTCAGTTTTGTCTTTATGGAACAGTAAAGTAAGTTTTATTTTATCTAAATTTATTGTTTAAAATGATATCAAAAAATAATCTTTAATCTCATTAAAACTTTATTATAATAAATTTTTTATTATTTATTAAATTAAATTTATTTCAAATAGTTAAATTGAGAAAACATTTTTATATCATTTAACTATTTGAAGTTAATTTAATTAATTTTTCAACTTTTAATTATTATAAGATTAAATTTTTAATTTGAAAAAATTTATTTTTATTTTTACTCTATTTTTTTTTAAATACCGCCACTCGGACTCGAACCGAGATGCGTTAGCACTGCTTCCTAAGAGCAGCGTGTCTACCAATTTCACCATGGCGGCTTATTAAAAAATACTATAACATAATTTATATTAAAAGGTCAATATATTTTCTAAAATAAAATATATATAAAATATTTTATATTAATTAATATTAATTAAATTTTTTGAAAAATTTACTTTTACTTTACTTTAATAGAGCAGAAACTAACTTTGGTAATATACCATCTTAGCATGATGGAGATTATGGGTTCAAATCTCATTGCTCCAAAAAATATTATAAGATTTTTACTTTTTTATTTTATATTTAAGATTTTATATTTAAGATAGTTCCATTTATTTTTAACTAAATGAAACTATCTATTTTTTTATTAAGTATTTTTTTTTTCAATTTATATATTTAGATTTCTGTTTTTTTTTTTCGCAAAAAAAAATGAATTGTTTAAATTAATTATTTTTTAAGTTTTTTATTTTTAATTTCTTTTTTTTTTATTGAAGTTTTTAAGAAGTATATTTTTTATATATATAATTGTAGGTTATAAATTTTATTGATTTATTAAATTATTCTGATGAATTAAAATCTTTTTCAGTTGTTGTGTAATAAAAGCTTTTTGAGCGACCTGTTAAAATAGATTGAGCTAATGAAAAAGCTTTTATTCTAGCTTGATTTGCTTTTTCTCTCCATACAGTTTCACGAATTTTTTTTTTTGATTTAGAAGTACGTTTTTTTGGAACTGCCATAAGTAAAAATTCCTTTCAATTGTATATTTTTTTTAAGTTAAATCTGTTAATTATATTTTAGTTTTTATTCTCAAATTTTTTATTTATATATATTTATTTTTATAAATCTTTTCCATCTAAACAAATTGAATCTACTATAAATCGAGCTGAATTTTGTCGATGTCCAAATTTACGTCTTGTTTTTTTTTTCGAATTTATTTTATAAATAGTAATTTTATTTTCAAGATGAGAATGTAAAATTCTTCCTTTGATTACTGCATTTTTTAGCCAGGGTTGTCCAATATTAATAGTAGTTTCATTACGAATCATTAATACTCGATAAATTAGGACCTTTGTATTAGAACTTAAATTTCTTAATTTTAATGAAGCAAAATGACGAATATCATAAAATCTTCCAGATTCTACACGGAGTTGTTTACCTCCGGTTTCAATTATAGCGTACATATTTATTATGAAATTTACTTTAAATGGAAAAAATTATTATAGATTGAAAAAAAAAATTAATTGAAGTTTAATAAATAAAATAATTAAAAGTAATTATTTTCAATTTTATAAAACGTGAATAAAAAAAATTTAATACTATTATTCAAAATCAAAAAATATATATATTTTTAGTTCAGAAACTATATATAATATCTTATTACTTAAATAAAAATAAAATATTTTAATTTATTTATTTTTTATTTAATAATTTATAAAAAACTAAAATTTATAAGGTAATTTTAGTTAAATTTTTTGATAGATAGGATAAAAATCCTAGACTTTTTCTTACTTTTAAGTCTATTTTTTTTTATTAATTTAGTTAATTATAAACTAGAAATTAAAAAAAAATAAGATTTTTTATTATATAAAAAATTTATTTATGGAATTTCTATATCAATTTGTTTGGATTGTGCCTTTTTTTCCATTTATAGCTTCTATTCTAATAGGATTAAATTTGCTTTTTTTTCCAAAATCAACTAAAAGTTTTCGTCAGATATGGGCCTTTTTTAGTATATTACTATTAAGTATAGCCATGATTTTTTCTTTCAATATTTTATGGCAACAAATTCATGATAATATTATTTATCGATATTTATGGTCTTGGATTTTTGATAATAAAATTAATTTTAAAATAGGGTTTTTAATTGATCCTCTTACTTCTATTATGTTAGTTTTAATTACTACTGTAGGAGTTCTTGTTATGATTTATAGCGATAGTTATATGTCTTATGATCAAGGATATGTTAGATTTTTTGCATATTTAAGTCTTTTTACTGCTTCAATGCTAGGTTTAGTGCTTAGTCCTAATTTGATCCAAATTTATATTTTTTGGGAATTAGTAGGAATGTGCTCTTATTTATTAATAGGTTTTTGGTTTACTAGGCCGAGTGCAGCTAATGCGTGTCAAAAAGCGTTTGTAATAAACCGTATAGGAGATTTTGGATTATTACTAGGTATTTTGGGTTTTTATTGGATAACTGGTAGTTTTGAATTTGAAATTTTCTTTAAACGATTTAACGATTTGGTTATTAATCATGAAGTTAATCTATATTTTGCTAGCTTTTGTGCTCTTCTTTTATTTTTAGGTCCAATAGCAAAATCTGCACAATTTCCATTGCATATATGGTTACCGGACGCTATGGAAGGACCCACTCCAATTTCCGCTTTAATACATGCTGCAACTATGGTTGCTGCAGGTATTTTTTTAGTAGCACGATTGTTTCCTCTTTTTCAACTATTGCCATTTGTGATGACTGTAATTTCTTGGGTGGGAGCAATAACTGCATTTTTAGGTGCTACGATCGCTCTTGCACAAACTGATCTTAAAAAAGGTTTAGCTTATTCTACTATGTCTCAGTTAGGCTATATGATGTTAGCTTTAGGTATAGGTTCATATCAAGCTGGATTATTTCATTTAATTACACATGCTTATTCAAAAGCTTTATTATTTCTTGGATCGGGATCTGTTATTCATTCTGTAGAATCAATAATTGGATATTCTCCTAATAAATGTCAAAATATGGCTTTTATGGGTGGTTTAAGAAAATATATGCCAATTACAGGAATAACTTTTCTTTTAGGTACATTTTCTCTTTGTGGTATCCCTCCATTTGCTTGTTTTTGGTCGAAAGATGAAATCATTACAGATAGTTGGTTATATTCTTCTATTCTTGGATCAATATCTTTAGTTACAGCAGGATTAACAGCTTTTTATATGTTTCGTATTTATTTTTTAACTTTTGAAGGTGAGTTGAGAGTAAATTTAAATAAAGTAGCTTTTACTTATCCTGTATCAATATGGGGAGAATTCAATTTAAATAAAAAAAATTCAAAAAAAAATAAATTTGTTTTAAATAAATACGATATCTTTTTTGAAATAGATCAAAATGAAAACCAAACACATAATTTATCTTTTTCTTCAAATATTAAAAAATTAAAATATCCTAAAGAATCAGATAATAAAATGTTATTTCCTTTATTAGTTTTAACCTTACCTACTTTATTTATTGGTTTTTTAGGTGCGCCTTTTCCGGAAGGACAAATTGGATCTGATTTATTATCTCATTGGCTTTATCCAGTGTTTAAGTCCGGTGAGGAAATAACTTCTGGAAATTGGCTAGAATTTGGATTAAACGCTATTAATTCGTTAAGTATTGTTTTTAGTGCTATTTTTATTGCTTTTATTTTATATGGACCTTTTTCATTATTTCCACAAAACTTAGAAAAAAATATTGAATTT